GACTCGAACCCATTCACAGGTTTTACCTGCTCTTTCCTAGACCTGAAAAAAAAAAAAAAATTATTAAATGTTTTTTATTTAATAAATAAAAAATCTATCAGGGATTTTTTTTATGGTATCTATTAAACAAAGCAGGGAGCTGTTTTGTTTAGTTTATATTCAGTTGTTTTGGTAGTAGATTTTTTAGTTATTACGTGAGTGATATTGTGTTCATGTATGTTTGTACGATTAGGTCAATGTTTAGGTTGTCATTGATTGCTTGTTTTGCAATGAATGCAGTGTATCTGTTAATATCTACCATGTTTATAATATTTGAGTGTATAGGATCATTTATTTTGTTAAGTGTTATGTTTAGGTGTTTTGAGCCCTGTTCAAAGAATTCAGCTCTATTGTATTTTAAGCATGCTCTGAGCATTGATATGTCCATCGTTGCATCATACTCTTTTAATATAAGTTTAAAATTATGAGTTCCGTTTTTAATAAGCCTTTCAGCTAGTTCTTTATCTTCTTTTGTCAGTTCAACTTCCCAGCTGGGGTAGCCTAAATAGTTTGTAAGATCCTGACAACTTTTGTTTAAGATATTATCAGGGTTGTTTCCTAATTCTCCAAATACTGTTGTCTCTTCTAATGTTTTATTGTTTTTTTGAATTATGTGCCTCTGTAACTTCTCATAAATTTTTATCATTTTTTTTTTAGTTGTATTTAAAGGGTGCTTTTCTGTTATAATTTTATATGATTTGGTTTATGCTCATGGGTAGCTTTTTAAGTTTCTGGTGTATGGCTACAATTTCTCTCAGTTTGGTGTAACCTTGGTTATAACAGCTTATTGAGTTCATATTAATAATATTTTGTTAAGGGTGTTTATATGGAGAGTTTATACCCCTGATTTATTTAGCTAAAATAGGCGTGTGTATTTCTTATATAGATCAGGGCCTTTATAGCATCTATTTTATAAATTTTCTGGGTCTGAACTTATTTTAGCTGAATTGTATTTTATGCTATATTTATAAAATAGGTTTATGTCTAAATAATTATAATGTTATTATAATTATTTTATGTTAAAATCAGATGTGAATATGCCTCTCTTACTCCCTAAAATATTACTTAAATTAAATGATTGTTTTTATAGTGATCGTTTATAATTACAGGTTAATATTTTAATATTAACTCTTTGTATATATTTCATAGCTGTAAATTCCATATGATTTAGCATAGTTCCTTCATGTTAAAATATTCTTTAATCGACTCTAAATTTTTAAACTGAGGTATTTCCTCTAATAATCCTTATTTCTTTAAATTATATAATTAATAGAAAATTAACCTAAAAATTATTTATTATACTACATTATTGCACTAATGAACCTAAACTCCTCATTAATTTAAGTACTCTCTGAAAAGCTGCAGTTAGGGAGACAAGTACTACTCTTATTGAGGTGATATAGGATATATTTTTAAATATTAAATAAATTACACACCTAGATAAATTTCTAGGAATAAATATATAAAGCACATTATAAAATTATAGAAGTTTAAGTTATCCATTGTTTTCATTATAAATTTTATTTCTGAACGATCGCACATACATTATGTTTATTTTAGAAAGTACACGAGCTATAAACATAAGAAAAGCATGGTCATGACCAAACTCTATTAATATATAGAAAATCATTAGTTTTTAACATAATATAAATTTAATTAATAATTAAATTTTACTAGTAGAGCATATTAGAGTATATAATATAATAGATTCATATATAACTGTAGCAGCTACAGTTATAATAATCATAGCTGTAATATCAGGTGGTGTACATAATGAGCATATAATAGCTATGATTATAATAGCTTTTCTGTTTATGATATAGTTAATTTTTATTAGATTAAAATTAACTAGGTATGATATTAGACTGATACATACAGATATTATGATTGTGAACACAAGGAAAACATTTAAGTAGTGGAGGTACATGTTTGCTGAGGGTATTATGTTAATTAAGTTATAGTTATTATTATTTATTATTTTGTATATTTGATATAATAATATAAATAATAAATAGTATATTATGTAGTACATATAGTATACTAAACAGAACTGGTTTAAAATCCTGTAATATACTTTTTTGAATTCTATAGCTGTAACCATAGGCTTTATAAAAGCATACATTATAACAACAGCATATGGTGCTATAATATAGATTGGTAGAATAAGACTCAAGCTAAAGTAGCTGTATAATAGCTTCATGAAATCTGTGGTTAATAGTGTATTATTCACCATTTTCCAAGTATAGAGATTTAATATAAATGATGAGTTATAAAATGTAATAAGAGACAATAAAAAATACGCCAGAATTAAATAAGCCATCCTCGCTGAGACTTCTTTTATATAATAATAATATAAAATAAAATTTATTTTAAATTTTTATCACTGGTAGCCATATAAAATGTTAAACATTCTTATAAAACAACCCAATATAACTAATTAATAATAAAGCTAAATATCTCACAAGAATAAATACCCCTAAAATCTATAATCATAAGCAATCATAACCCATAAAGATTCAAATAGACTTATACAATTTGTTAAAAAATAACCACCTCAGCTAGCCGAGGCTCTAGTTCATGATCAACCTATTTAGTGATGTACCTAACTTAAAATTAAAAATCTTAATAGATTCTTAATAATAAGAATTTGAGTAAGCCGATGTTTCTAAGCATATCTAAATTTCTCTTTATTTTATAACAATAGGACTTTTAGAAAAATGATTCTGATACTTCATTTTTCTAGGGTTTAAAAATACTATATTTTTTTTTAATCAAGAATATAGTATCTAGTTTATAATAATATATTCTTATACTAGTCAAATCTAGAATATTATTATATAGAAATAGCACTAAACCCCAATAGACTACAAGACATGAAGATTATAAAGGACTACATTACAAACCTCCCCTATAAAAATAACATTTTAATCACAATGTAGAATTTATCAAGGACTAAATATAACTATATTTACATTCATACTGATAATTTGTAAATAAGTCAATATTTACATAATTATGTAAATAACTTATTTACATAAGTTATTTTATAATACCTCTTCTTTCTCTTGTAGCCAAAGACTAGAGCACAGATAAGTACCATATAAACTACTATTTCAATATTAATAGAATTCAATTCATAAACTTTGGATTTTATAGCTAAATGTCAGCTTCTTTCTATTTTTAACAACATGATATTTCAATATTAAGATTACAAAGTAAAGGATACACATAGTTAAGCTATTATACATAATATTTAAATAACAAAAGAAGATAAATTAGACTACAAACCCTATGAATAAAAAAAAAAAAAAAAACCTTATCATGATCAGTTAAACATTACTAAACATTATTAATATTGAAATATCAGTAGATATGACTAGAAAAGACTAATATAGTTATTTATAACTATATCACATATAAAAACTAAAGGATATAATATAACATCCAGCAAACAAACATACATATAAACTAACTAAGCCATTCAACTTTGAATAACTCTAATTTTTTAAATTTAGAGCTAAATTTAAAAATACTAAATTAGTATAGATTTTACTCTATTTCATATACTCATAAAACCTAATAATTTAAAAAGGTAAGTACTATACATCATTAATAAAATGGATAATTTAGTACTAAATTATCCAATAAACACAATTTAATATAAAAAACCCCCTAAAAATATTATAAACACTACCCACCACTAAAGCACTACTGATTTAACACTAAAACTTATAAATTAAAACAACCTTAACAAGACAAAATTAAATAAAACATTCTAATATAAATTTTATAAATAATCATAAACTAAATCGGCCTGTACAGGCCTGGACCAAAAACCATACACTCCATCACTGAACAACAACAACAAAGAATTATGATACAGGCAAGGGACTCGAACCCATTCACAGGTTTTACCTGCTCTTTCCTAGACCTGAAAAAAAAAAAAAAATTATTAAATGTTTTTTATTTAATAAATAAAAATTCCTAAATAGGAATTTTTTATATAGTATGTCTGCATGATTGATGAACAATCAATTATAATTGATTAACTATTAGATAGTGAGACTCTATTAAGAGTTAACTCTATTAATTCTTTCATATTTTATACTTGATCTACACCAGCCCTTGTTTCTGGCTTATTTCTATTAATTGCTGCAGTATTTTCACTTAACTATAAACCTCTTAGAGTAATAGCCTTAATAAAACTAATCAATGTTATAATTGGGGATATACAGTCTTTTACATGGCCTATGAATTATCATTTTTATTACTATCACTTAATAATTCTGGATTTTCATCCTTTATAATTTTAAAAATTCTTTCTTTATTAAAATTTATAAATTCATCAGAGTTTTTAATTAAATCTAAACTCTGATAAGGAATAGAGAGTTTTTCTTTCGCAACCATACCAAACTGTGGCTTTTGCTGACCTACTAAATTGGATTCTTTACTTATCAAATTTGCAGGGTTCCTGGCTGTTGATACGCTGGTACATTGCATTAAAATAGTTAGCCTATCTACTACCTTTTCTGCTGAATCACCGTCTTTTAATATAAAGGGATGGTTTACATCCAGCTTTAAAGGTTCTAAAATTGCTTTAAAGTCTTCTCTTTTAGAATTTTTAATAAACGCTCCACATAATTTACTAGAACTACTGATTGAATAAGACCTTTTTATTAAATTACTAATCATATAATATATTTACCTGTAGCTATTAAACCCCACAAAATAACCCTACATAAAATAAGTAACCCAGGAATAAGCCTCCATCTTTCACTAAAAGACCTAGCCCTTAAATGATTACTACTATATGCCAGCCATAAATTTCCAAGTGGAATACAAAAAGAGTGAGAGTACCCTCTTTTAATCCCCTCATCTGTTAACTCAAGCACTATAGCGCCAATAGACACTGACCCATTTGATAAAACTTTAGCATCCCTACCATAAACATTAACAATCTCTTTCATCTCATCTAAATTCAAAACTATATATTCTTCAAAAGATACAAGGTATAACCTAATCAACCAAGCAATAAAACTTAAAGGCAAAAAGGAGACAATAAACATAGAACTAACTTTATTAAAAATAAACAAATAAAAAAAAAACAAACTCAAAAATGGTAAAATAAAAAAAACACAAAACTTAAAAAGGCTAAAACAACCCTGCCTAAAGGTATCCTCCCCTAAAAACCAAACCAAACGCCTAGAAAACTTCAAATATAAACCCTTAAATAGTAACATAACTAAATAATCAAAACCTTTACTAGCCGAAGGAAAAACAAACCCCCTCATACTAAAAAGACCTGGTTTAAAATACCCCAAAATCTTTATCAAACCATATACAACCAAAATAAAAATCACAATAATAACATAATAATAATACTTATTATTATAGTCCGATGAAACTTCAGATATATAAACTGGTTGTATTTTAGATATATAAATTATTCCAATTATATACATCAAAAATTTAACTATAAATAAAATAATAGATAAAATCGGGGCTATCATGTTTTCATATAAGGCTTTTAACTCCATTAAATCTAACCTATTATACATAAATATAAATCTAATAGTAAAATAACTAAATCTAAATTTTGATCCACAACTGAATTAATCACTAACAACCCACACTAGTGTCTCACTAGCTGGAACATACACAAATAAAATATTTTTCATAAAAAAAAATTTTATAATTAAAACAAACTATAATATAAATACTTAAAAAACAAATCTCATTTAAAAAAATGAAATATAAATTATATTGTGTGGCCTAAAAGCAATATTAAGAGATAGGTAATATCTGAGCATGTGTGTGTGCGAAAGATACATCCATAAACTATCATAGTGGTATGCTACGATCAAAAGATCGGGAGCATTGGGCTTAGTAGGAATCGAACCCACGTAGTATCCATCATGAGTGGAACGTTTTACCACTAAACTATAAGCCCAATACCCACTATTGGACTCGAACCAATACTTCATAAACTGAAAACAGATTTTAAGTCTGTCGTGTCTGCCAGTTCCACCAAGCGGGCTATTTTTTGAATAACAACATAACTAATAATTTCCTAACAGGGCAAGATACGACAATCTCTTCAGGATTAGGAAATTCCTACGTTATAGCCTAAATAAATGCTATTATATTAGAAGCTTAAATCTGTTCGACACTAGATCGTAAAGGAATAGTAAAATAAATTAGACTGAATGGGGGTTATTTAACTTTATAAATAAGAGTTTATAGCTCAGTGGTAGAGCAGCGGACTTTTAATCCGTTGGTCGCAGGTTCGAGTCCTGTTAAACTCATTGAGGGTGTGGCTGAGCGGTTTAAAGCAATAGACTGTAAATCTATCCACGAATGTGAGCATGGGTTCGAATCCCATCGCCCTCAAATAGATAATATATTAATAATCTTCCAGATAATATAGCCATTATATATTATATTTTATGCCACAAGTAGATTTATTAACTTTTTTTAATCTTTCTTTTATGTTTTGTGTATTTTTTACAATTAGTTATAACATGATATATTCATATTGTGTTAATATGGAAAAAGTATCATTAGTTAGAGAAGTTTTATCTAATTCTAATAAAAATTAACTAAATTTAAGAACTAATATTAACAAAATATAAGGAGGAAACTCCATTGAGGAATAGCCAAGTGGTAAGGCAATGGATTTTGATTTCATGACGCATGGGTTCGAATCCCATTTTCTCAAACTAAAATTATGCGGGCTTAGCTCAGTTGGTAGAGCACCAGATTGTGATTCTGTTGGTCATGGGTTGTTCTCTACAAATCATGAGGATATAGATCTCAGCGGGTTATCTGGTGGTTTTCTCCTTTTTTCAACTCTTCCTTTTTTTTTATAATTAGGTAGTTATATCGTAGGCTTGGTTTATCTGCGATTTTTGGAGGAAACCATTTTTTATGGACTTTCTACATTAGGTCAGATCAGGCATTTCCTTATATTAATTTTTTTTTTTTATTGGGATAATATCGTTTCTATACATAAAATTATTTAACCCTGGATTTTTGAATTTTTTAAAATAACTCTATATTCCTACTGCGTATACAGGCTTTGATCTAATAACTTTGAGATATTTATCCGGGGCGCGTATAAAATTTTGTGAAAAGGTTGCTGACTATTTAACAGATCATTAATCTAGCATGCTCTTCTTAAGGGGGTTTATAATTTTTATACTTTATCTAGCCCCTATAATTAATATATCATTTTTTTTTATTTTTGTATTAGGAGAAATATCCTACTTCTATGTTAAAATAGCATTACCTTTAGCATTTCTATGTTGGGTCACTAGGCAGGTGCTGCTTCTCTTTCAAGATTATATTATTGGGTTTTTGTCTAGTCTATCTAGACTGATAACAGTTGAAATAAGGGACAATAAAGATGATATATTAATTATAGGGGATTTATATAAAAAGGATTTTGTTATTATTCTAAGCCCACAAGGAAAGGAGCTTGGTTTTTCCCAAACAGATATCCCACTTTTAACAAATAGCTATATTTAGGTGAGTAATATTGCTGCCTTTGTTTTTAATTTTGATAAACGTATGGTATATGTTAGTATTTTTATTCATTTTTATAGGGTTGGGGTATGGATTCTTGTATTATATAAAATAATAACAAAATGAGAATAAAACAATTACTGGGGGGGTTTTAATTCAGCTAAGGTATTAAACAGTAATATTTCTATTATTAATAAAAATAAACAAATAATCTACACCCCTCCATTCAATAAAGGCAAACTACTAACTAATCATCGCCTTCAAACATTACCAATTAATGAGGAGTATTGTATTGTCCTAGGACAATAGACATCAAATTTACCAATAAATCAATTAGGGATTAAGCTTGGTGCTATAAATATTGATGGAGAAAAAAAAAATCAATACATCGTGCTGCTATTAGCTTTTACTTGAGTAAAAGCTAGTCATTTGAAAATCTATGGGACTTCTAGTTCTAAAAATTTTAATAAACTACACGGGTCTAATATTTTAGATCTCTTTATAAACTATGCTATACCGATAATTGATTCAAAAAACTCTGAAATAACACCTGCAGAATTAACAGACTTAAACCCTGAAATAACAGACGAGGGAGAAATAGAATAGCCACTTACTATTAACAGGAAATACACCAATAGAATAAAAAAACATTAAAATAATTTTTTTAACATGTGTAAGGAACAAAAGTTTGTTTTCTCTAAAGTAAGTTGGTTCATTCCAAAATCTGATGTAGCAGAAAAATTATATATTACAGATTATATTCAAAAAAATGAACAAATGCTCTTGTATCATGTAAAGAATAGAGCTAGTGGTGGATTCCTATTTTCAATAAAAGACTTCTTAGATGAAATAGATTTAAATTTATTTCATCTAATTAAATGGAAACAATTTAAATTTTATTAGGGGATATACCTCCACAGATTTTATCTAATATCTACCTAACTTAGGTAAAATATTACTTATTTAGTTATTAATTGCTTTAATTTATCTTATTTCTGAAAGAAAGAGTATTGAAAGGATTAATTTATTAAGTCCTTTTTGTAAAATATATAAACTATATCAGAATTATTTGTTGTGTATTTACTTTAGTGGGGGGGGGGCTGTTTGTGTGTGGTTGTTATTAGGGTTTAGGGTTTTCTTGTTTTGTTTGTGTGGTGTTTGTGGTGGTTGTTTTTGTTTTTGTAATAATTTTTATAAAGATTATTTTATGACATTTGATACTCTTTTTACTGTTTTTTTTATTCTATTGGTGTTGTCTCTTCTTTTTTTAGGGGGTTCATCATATTTGAAGGCGATAGTTTTATTGGAGGTTTGTGTTTTATTGAATTTTATGTATTTATCTTTTCAGGTGTCGTTATTTGGTGATCTAGCTGGTTTATCGTTTTTATTTTATGTTTTAGCGGTGGCGGCTAGTGAGACATCGGTAGGTTTTGCGTTGTTGGTTGCTTATTACAAAAATGTTGGGTCTATTTCTTTTAGTCCTTTATCAAGAAATTAATGTTGTTGTTGTTGTTGTTGTTGCCTTTATTATCTGGTATTTTGACTTTATTGTTTGGGTTTTTTATAGGTAGAAATGGGGCGGTATTAATGACTGTTTTTAATATGTTTTTATTGGTGGTTTTATCATTTAAGTTATTTTTTGACGTGGGGGTTTTAGAGACTCCTATTTCTTTAGAAATTAGTGAGTGGTTTAGTTCGGGTTCATTGGTAGTTAATTGGTCTTTGCATGTGGATGCTTTGACTGTTACTATGTTGGTGGTTATTAATACTATTTCTTTTTTAGTTCATGCTTATTCTGTGTCTTATATGGAGAATGATCCTCATTTACAAAGGTTTATGGCTTATTTGTCATTGTTTACTTTTTTTATGATAGTTTTAGTTACAGCAGACAACTTAGTTCAATCATTTGTTGGTTGGGAAGGTGTGGGGGTTATAAGCTATCTATTGATTAATTTTTGGTTTACTAGGATAAATGCTAATAAGTCGGCTATTAAGGCATTGTTGATGAATAGGGTGGGTGACTTGGGTATTTGTTTGGCTATGTATAGCTGTTTTTATACATTTGAGACATTGGATTATTCTTCGATTATGTTGTTAGTGTCTCATTCATTAGAGGATTTTATAGTTTTATTGGGTTTTGAATATAATGCTATTACTATTATATCATTTTTTATTTTTTTAGGGGCAGTTGGTAAATCTGCTCAGATTGGCTTACATACATGGTTGCCGGATGCTATGGAGGGGCCTACTCCAGTGTCTGCACTTATTCATGCAGCTACTATGGTTACAGCAGGGGTGTTTATATTGATTAGGCTTTCAGGATTAATTGAGTATTCTACAGCTGCATTAACGTTTATTACTATTGTGGGTGCAATAACATGTTTTTTTGCTGCATCTACTGCATTGGTTCAAAATGATATGAAGCGTATTATTGCCTTTTCTACATGTAGTCAATTAGGGTATATGGTTTTTGCATGTGGATTGTCTGGTTATACTGTTAGTTTGTTCCATTTAGCTAACCATGCTATATTTAAAGCATTGTTGTTCTTAGCAGCAGGGGTTGTTATCCATGCGATAAATGATGAGCAAGATATAAGAAGAATGGGGGGGTTAATAAACCATTTACCATTTACTTATTCATTAACATTGATAGGTTCATTAGCATTAATAGGTTTTCCTTATTTAACTGGGTATTATTCAAAAGATGTAATAGTTGAGTTAACTATAGCAAAACAATCAACTCATGGATACTTTGCTTTATGGCTGGGGTCTATAACAGCTTTATTTACAGCATATTATTCTACAAGGTTATTATTTTATACTTTCTTAAATTATCCAAATAATTCTAAAAAAGTATTTAAAATAGCTCATGAAGGTTCATATCTAATGCTAATCCCATTATTTATATTAGGTATAGGAAGTATATACTCTGGATTCATTACAAAAGAAATATTCTTAGGATGGGGATCTACATTTTGGAACAATTCTATATTTATTCATCCAGAAAACTATATTATAATAGACACACTATTCCTACCAGACTATATGAAACTAATACCTGTATTTGCATCTTTCATAGGAATATACCTATTCATAAACATACAAATACTATACACAACACCATTTATTAAGAGCAATAAACTTATGAAAGAAATACACAAATTCCTAAGCAATAAATGGTACTTTGACAAAATATACAACACAATAACAAAAACAATAACAAACATAGCATACAACATCACATACAACACAATAGACACAGGATACATAAACTCTATAACACTAGGAGCCATATACAAACACACCACAAACATAAACAAAACACAAAACAATACAAGCAAAAACCCACTAAACACACTAATCACAACAATATTCATAACAACAACACTAATCCTAACACTCTTTCTAATCAACTAAAAAAAAAAAATGATAGTATCAAGACTAAACTATACTTCTTTTTCTTTAGTTAATACACCTAGCATAGAACACAGTGTATTCTTATACTCTGCTATTCTAGCTATGACTCTTTCTCTAGTAATATATACTGCTGGATACTGTGTAACAAATAACCACAGAACAGACCTAAACAAAATAAGTGCTTATGAGTGTGGATACAGTCCAAACTCTCACGAATCAAACCAATACAATGCAAACTTCATAATAATATGTCTATTATTCCTACTAATAGACCTAGAAATACTATTCCTAGTACCATTCCTATACACTGTTGACTCCATAGACACTACCACATGGAATATCTTCATATACTGTATGTGCACTATCATAGGAGGAATAATATTCGAACTACTAACAAGCTCGTTCGGAAAACTAGGTAAAATCATCAAACAAAACAAATAAAGAGTTTATAGCTCAACGGCTAGAGCAAGTATATACACCTGATATGGGTTCGAATCCCATTAAACTCCATAAGAAATAAATATTATAAACACATTGGGGATTTACAGTATGTAAAGTAATTTATCTGTACTATTTATATAACAAGATAGTACATACTCTACCTGAATTTTATGGCTAAATCCTTGTTGTATTTTAAATTTAGTTTTTGTGATAAAAACATAAATTAATTTAATTATATAGTAGACACAACAGTCGTGTATATTATGGGATTTTTAATATAAACTATTAAAATACCCATAGATCTATATAGCCCTATACAACAATATTATATAGGGCTAACTCTAACAATACATAAATAATGTAGTGTTTATCTAGAATATATTCATGTGTTAAATCTTATATAAATATATAATAAATATATTATACCTAATCTAACCTGAAGAGGAATAAATAATATTATAAAATAAAATAAAAATAATTTTTATTTTATAAATGTGTATTTTATAATACTAATACATTAATAAAACAATATAGAACCAGACATGTAAGTGTCAACCCCATATAATAAAAATAATAAGTTCTTAGGTTAGATTTAGTATGCTATAGACTAACTATCAAAACTACATAAATATTTATATTCATTAGGTAGATAAAAAACTTATTGATCTAGTACATAATACTTATACTAAATATAAATATAATATTATATTTATATTTAAATACACTTATTCAGGGTACATCCTAACTATGATTAGATAAGGTATAAGTTTCTAAACGATGGTCTGTCAGTACCTTCCCTTTATTAAATTCTAAATAAAATAGATATAACTAAAAAAAGTATATAATATACAATACATTATAAATAATTCTATTAAATTAATAAATGTATTGGGGACTGCTAAATAACCCAAATTATTAAAACATATAATATCTAACTCTAAAATATAAAGCCTTAAAATATGAATAAGCACCCCAATACATCCTATAGCTAAAATATTATACTATAATATTAATAGCATATATTCTAAGTCTTATTTTGCGGGATAATTAATAAACAGAAATTATTTTGGACTGAAAAAAAAACTAGGGGCCTAGTTTTTTTAATATAAACTAATTTTAAACAGGTTCCTATTAAAACATATTGGTAATAACTAATAATAGGTGCTGGTTCTAATATGTTTTAATAATTTTAGGTTTATTAAATAAAAACAATATTGTTTAAATATTGTTTGTACCTTATATTTTAAAGATATATATATTATACCAATAATGTAGGCTGAATTAGCATATTTAAATAGAATTATAAACCCCCTACTTTTAAAATGTCCTATCAAGCTTCTCTAAATACACAGCTATTATTTCTATCTAGAGAGTTATATTCTAGATTATAACCCACTAGTTTTAGCCAGTACAGCCTTGGACAAATACATCAACCCTTCTTCACTATAAGCCTATACTATAGGAGCATTGTGTTAGAGGAAATACACTTAATAAATTGAGTTCACTAACATATTGGTGACTGCAAGCCATGATTTTATATAAGAAAGTCTTCACATATAATTCATTCATAAGTAAAGAGCTCTAACTCTAGTAGGTTCTAACTATTAGATAGTAAGAACTAACACAGTTAGCCTCACACCTACTACCAAACACTATTTTGATTAAGAACTTAATCACTAATTTAAAATTAACATTAGAATTACATAATAAACCTAAAGACATTATAATACAGATAAATTAATCAAAATTACAATAATATAAACTAGTCTAAACCTACGCACTAAAAATAAAATTATAAATGTTTTTATATTAATAGTGTAAAACTAAGATTATACCCATTAGCTATTGTAATGCTATATCTTCCTAGTAGACCTGTGCTATATCTAAAACAATATAAATATAACCCAAACAATATCTACTAGGAAAATACTACTATATAAATAACTGCAAGTAGTGTATACACACCTATCAACTCAATTATAATTTAGCCAGAGTCTTAACAGAGCTTAGTTCACGATTATTTCCTAAAATAATATCCAATAAATACATTTTCTAAGAAATAGCTTAACTAAAATAAAACAATGATACAGAGCTAGAATTAACCCTTGTAATTCATAAGTCTATAACCATAGATTTATGAATCTAACGAGATACACACTGGAAAATCATAAGGGTATTATGACTCATATAATATTAGCACTAAAAATGATATAAATACTACAAAAACTATAGCTCTCAACCCCACCCATAACACCATTACTTTAACAAGAAAAATAAACTGCTATAAAATTAAGACAGAACAAAATACTGTATATAGCCACATATAGATGTCCTGTACTATTCAATTCGTATAATATCTTTTTAATTAAAACCATAATACTAACTAAAGTAACTACACAACAAAGAATTAGTTTACAGGCAAGGGGATTCGAACCCATTCACAGGTAAACCTGCTCTTTCCTAGACCTGAAAAAAAAAAAATTATTAAATGTTTTTTATTTAATAAATAAAAAATCTATCAGGGATTTTTTTTATGGTATCGTCTTTGTTTATATTTAATATTTGTTATTGTTTTGGTTGATAATGTTGTTTGTCCATGTAGTGTAGTTGTATTGGTGTGTTGTTTTGTTTGTTATGTTGTGTTGTAGTATGCTTCCTATTGTTGGGTTTGTTTGCCTGTTGTGGTTGTTAATGTTTGGGTTTGTTGTGTGGTTTGCTTGTAATGGAGTTAATGTTTCTCTGAGTTCATTTGGTGTGTTGTTTTGTGTTGTTTCTTGAGTGATTCCTATAGTTTTTAAATAGCTTATCCAATTTTGGTGGATGTTGTTTTGTGTTGCTTCTATTGCTAATTTTGTTAGTTCTTTGTTTGGAGTTTTTGGGTGGGCTTTTGCGTAGTTTTCTTTAACTGTTTTTGCAAATTCTTTATATTCACTCTCTGACATTAAGTTTAATGCTCGGGCAGTGCTGTTGTAGAATTGAGTGTAAGAGTGGGAGTTTGATAGGGCTGTGCAATGTAATGATTGTGAGTTGTGAAAGAATTCTACTGCTTTGTCTTCTGAATAAGTTTCGGCGTATTCTTTGAATTCTTCAGAATAAGTTGTGTCTAGTTTATTGTCTAATTTATCTAGCCATTCTATAATTTCACTGGCTTTTAATAGTCCTGCTGTTTTATATGAATTCATATGAGAGTTCATATAAATATAGTGTATTCCTTTATAAGTATCGAATCTAGTAGGAGATCCCTCAGATACTAATGTTTTATTTAAGATATAGGCTTTTTTTAAGTCTTCTGCTTGAGAGTTAAATAATAGTTGGAATAAAGATCCTTTACTCATTATGAATGAGTCGATTAATGGTCTTATTAAATAAGGCTTAGAAATCTTTGTAGGGATTGTTTCAGGGAGTTTTTCTGTGATTATTACACTTGATATTTCACCCCAGTATCCCATATCAAAAAGGATTAGGTTAACAGTAGAAAGAAGCATATTATACAAATTAGATAGCATTTTTTTTTTTTTTCACGTCATCATTTTTTGTAAAGCATTTTTTAGTGTTAGTTGCTTTTTCTAACATTTTAGTAGGGTGTATTCCTTCTGGTATAATTTTAACCTTAATGTTTTTTTTGATGTTGGCAATTCTATTTAATTTTTTTATGTTTAATTCTTTTGTGTTTGGTGTAGTTTTAGCTAGTTTAGGGCTTATGTTCTCTTCTTTATGGTTTTTGATAAAGAAGTTTACTAGTCTTACTCTTAGTCTTTTCATTTGTAATATTCTATTTTTTAGAGCTACTGTTCTTTTTCTAGATTTTGTAGTATAGAATTCCATGCGATTTTTTCTAGAATATATTGTTAAATGTTTAGTTTGTACATTCCTAAAATGATTTAATGATACAAGTAGTTTTTTAGGGAGTCCATCTACTCCGTTTAAGTTTTTAATGTGTTGTAATATTAAGTTTTTATAGACTGAAAGTTTTCTTGAGCCCAACATTAAAAAATGTTTTTTAGATTGTCTTCCCATTCTAATGTTTATGTATTTACTTATTGGTAATGATTCAGATGTTAGGTACATATAGTATTCATATGGGCTAACACCATCATTCTCTCTTGATAATATATATACTTGATTTAAAGCATTATGCATTTTTTGACTTTTACCATTTTTTATAAAACCTTTTCTTATTTTTTCTGTTACAAAATTATCTTGGTAATCTAAGTGTTTATAACCTGCTCCTAAGTTTATTTTTTTAGGGGAGTGACTATAAGATTTATGATTATAATTATATATTATATTATTCATATAATATGAAATATAATTAATTTACAAACTATATCTGGGTACTTAATAAATCAATATTTAAAACATGTTGAGACTATTTCCTCATCTATTTCTTTAAGAAGTAGACAGAGCTTATATATCTCAATGGCTTTTTTTATCTCTACTATACTGGGAGTATAGTCCATTAACACCTGCCTAGTTTTTAAACATTTTTTTAAATAATCTATTAATAAAATAATATTTTCATTCTCTATCTCTTGATAAATATTATTAAATAGCATAATGTTTAACTTTCCTTCAGCTAATAACTTAATTAATTCTGACGTAAAACAACTATCAGGCTTTGTTAATTTAAACCATCTTAAATGTTCTAATGATTTGTTGTGTGTTTTATATTTAATTCTATGTATCTTTTTTTCTAGATTAGATGAATCTAAGTTACTATTTACTAAAAAAGTCCTTAACTCATCTTTAGTAAAGTCTAATTCAGGAAATAACAAGTTTAAAGTGTCTTTAATAAATTCTGTATTATTATACTTATATAATTCTGTTTTTACTCTCCTTGTATAAAGAGAGTTTAAGTCTTTAGATAAAACTACATTATTATATGTATTACAATTAATATAATTTTTCATTATATTAAATAAGAAATCCCTTCCTCTAAAAGAACCCTGCTCATAAAAAGGCTCCCCCCTTTTAGATAAAGGTTTTATCGCCCCCTTTTTAAAAAAGAATTTTGTCCTATTAGTATATTTTGTTAATCCTATTCTTTTGTTTTGTCTCAATATTCTTTTCTTTACTCTATGGGCTATAACCCTTTTATAATGATAAGTAAATAAACAATTGGCATATTTATGGACCATTCCAAAGATAGATTTTCTTAACCTAGGTTTATTTTTAGTTAAGAAAAATTTATTACATCTTTTTCTAAGCCTCAATAGACGATATGGTTTATATCTTAATATCCTAACGTTTTTAATCTTTAATTTAATTCTTCTTTCTATTTTTAAGTTAGCTAAATCTTGTTTATCTTGGATCTTTTGTCTAGCTGCATACTTAAAAGAAAATTTCCTTTCAACTTTTTGAAATAAAAATCCTCTAAAATGGCCTATCCTAGCCATAGTTGAAAATGTGTTAGGATCCATTATATTAAAAGTATTAAAAAACCTGGATGTTAATCTAACATCCACTGCATTTCTTGCTAGACTATAAATAAGGCGCTTGTCCTCTAAAAAATATGGCCATTTAATATTTTTATTATTAATTTTATTATAATCTTTTAACTCTGAGAAAGAGTTAAAATAATATAATTTAGATTTACCCTCTTTTTTAATATATATAGGATCAGGAAAAATATCTGGGTTATTTAATAAAAAATTATTAAATGATTTAGAACTTTTAGTTTTTAAATTATACTTATAACGACCTACAACATATTTAAATATAGCTAATCGTGACCTCCTCCACTTAAATTTATACTTAGATCTAATAGTTAACTTATCTTGTTTATACTTTAAAATATAAAAAGTGTTAAAAGAGCCATGAATTAAACGCTCTAATCTATAAAATAAAACTTTATCTTTTAAATTAGCCCTATTACTAATAATTTTAAAATATTTATTAATAGCCAACCTTATAAAATGAAATAAGCCCCTATTCAACTCAGTAAACGTATTCAACCCACCAAATTTATAATTCTTTGAATACACTTCACTAAACTCAGATTTCTTATAAGAATTATACCCAGAAATCTTTAAAAATAACTCCCTCTCATACCTCTTATACTTAATAAAAGCATGAGAAGAACCCTTACGCTCATAAAAATACCTATAATTATAAAAAAAAAAAGGATCTCTAACACCAACATACTTCAACCTCCCATATTTTTTTAAATCATATAACATCAAAAACCTCCTCTTATTAAAAAAATTACGCCTCCTTAAAAAAAAAGGAAGCCTCCTAAATTGACCCAAAACATCTTTAGATTCACACTTCAAATTCACCAACCTACCCCTCTTATTAAAAACCCTATAAAACTTAATAGAATTAGGCAAAGAAACATGAACCCTCCTAAACTCCAACTGAGACAAATCATCAATAACACCAGAAACCGATAAAACCGGCAAACCAACCCCACCAGCTGCCAACAAATCCAATACAGCCCCCTTCAAAAACAACAACTCCAAATCATTAAAATCCAACAAATAAACAGACCTAATACCGTCCAAATTCAAATACTCTCCTCTCACAAATAAAATATTTTTCATAAAAAAAAATTTTATAA